CCCGAGTGGTCCGAGGATTTAAAGTATTGGAATAGAGAAATGCATGTTAAATGCACCTATAATGGCGTTCAATTATCAGAAACAGAATTTCCGCAAAACTGGTTAACGGACGGTATTCAGATAAAGATTCTATTTCCTTTTTGCCTAAAACCTTGGCACAGATCTAAGCTACGATTCCCTGATAAAGATCCAATAAAAAAGAAAGGGCAAAAAAATGATTTTTGTTTTTTAACAGTTTGGGGCATGGAAACTGAACTTCCTTTCGGTTCTCCCCGAAACCGACGTTCGTTTTTTGAACCCATTTTTAAAGAACTCAAAAAAAAAATTAGAAAATTGAAAACGAAGCGTTTTCTAGTTATAAGAGTTTTAAAAGAAAGAACAAAAATTTTTCTAAAGGTGTCAAAAGAAACACAAAAATGGGTCATCAAAAGCATTCTATTTCTAAAAGGAATAATAAAAGAGCTTTCAAAAAGAAATCCAATTCTATTACTTGGATTGAAAGAAATATATGAATTGAGTGAAACTAAAAAAGAAAAGGATTCGATAATCAGGAATAGTAATCGGATGATTCACGAATCGTCCATTCAAATTCGAGCTATGAATTTGACAAATTATTCACTGACAGAAAAAAAAATGAGAGATCTGACTGATAAAACAATCACAATAAACAATAAAATAAAAAAAATTTCAAAAGACAAGAAAAAAAGATTTCTAATCCCAGAAAAAGAAAAAAAGATTAGTTCTAACAAAACCAGTTATCATGCTAAACTAGTAGAATCTCCAAAAAATAAAAATATTTGGCAGATATTAAAAAGAAGAAATGCTCGATTAATCCGCAAATCATATCATTTTTTCAAATTTTTAATTGAAAGGATATACCTAAATATTCTTTTCTCTATGATGAATAGTCCTAGAATCCATGCACAACATTTTTTTGAATCAACCAAAAAAAATGTTGATAAATACATTTACAATAATGAAACAAATCAAGAAAGAATTAATAAAACAAACAAAAATACAATTCACTTTATTTCGACTATCAAAAATCCACTTTCTATTTCTAATAGTAGTAATAATAATTCACAGACTTTTTGTGACTTATACTCCTTGTCACAAGCATATGTCTTTTACAAATTATCACAAACTCAAGTTATTAACTTATATAAGTTAAGATCCGTCCTTAAATATTACGGAACATCTCTTTGTCTTAAGAACGAAATAAAGGATGATTTTGGAGAACAAGGAATTTTTCGTTCCAAATTAAGATATAGGAACCTTCAGACTTCTGAAATGAATCAATGGAAACCCTGGTTAAAGGGGCATTATCAATATGATTTATCTCAGATTAGATGGTCCAGATTAGTACCACAAAAATGGCGAAATAGAGTCAGTTGTATAGCTCAAAATAAAAATAAAGATTTAAAGAAATGGGATTCATATGAAAAAAACCGATTAATTCATTACGAAAAACAAAATGATTTTGAAACAGACTCATTACTAAATCAAAAATCCAATTTTAAAAAACACTATAGATATAATCGTTTATCATATAAATTTATTAATTATGAAGACAAGAGGGGCTCATATACATATAGTTATGGATTGCCATTACAATTAAATAACAAACAAAAGATTTTATATAATTACAACATAAACATACATAAACAAAAAATTTTTGATATGCTGAGAGGTATTCCTATCAATAATTATTTAGGAGAAGATGATATTATGGATATGGAGAAAATTCCGGATAGAAAATATATTGAGTCTTGGATCACTACCGATACCAACAGTAATAAAAAGATTAAGACTGGGACTCAAAATTATCAAATAATTGAGAAAATCGATAAAAAAGGTCTTTTTTCTCTCACAATTCATCAAGACCAAGAAATCAACCCATCCAATCAAAAAAGACTCTTTTTTGATTGGATGGGAATGAATGAAGAAATACTAAATCGTTCCATATCGAATCTGGAACTTTGGTTCTTCCCAGAATTTGTACGACTTTATAGTGCATATAAGATTATACCGTGGATTATACCAATAAAATTCTTTCTTTTCAATTTTCATGAAAAGGTTGATAAAAACATCACTGGAAAGCAAAAAGGGGATCTTTCTATATCATCGAATGAAAAAAAATCTCTTGAATTAGAGAATCAAAATAAAGAAGAAAACGAACTCGAAGGCCAAAGGAATCTTGGATCAGATTCACAAAACCAAGGGAATCTTAGAGCAGTTCTCTCAAACCAAGAAAAAAATGTTGACGATGATTATGCAGGATCAGACATGAAAAAACATAGAAAGAAAAAGAAATACAAGAGCAACACAGAAGCAGAGCTTGATTTCTTTCTAAAAAGGTATTTGTGTTTTCAATTGAGATGGAATGATTCTTTAGATCAAAGAATGATCAATAATATCAAAATATATTGTCTCCTTCTTAGCCTGATAAATCCAAGAGAAATTGCTATATCCTCTATTCAAAGGGGAGAAATGAGTCTGGATATTCTGATGATTCAGAAAGATTTCACTCTTACAGAATTGATGAAAAGGGGAATCTTGATTATCGAACCCCTTCGTCTGTCTGTAAAAAATGATGGACAATTTATTATGTACCAAACCGTAGGTATTTCATTACTTCATAAGAGTAAACATAAAATGAATCAAAGATACCGAGAAAGGGGCTATGTTGATAAAAAGAATTTTAATGAATCCGTTGCAACACGTCAAAGAATGACTGGAACTAGAGACAAAAATCATTATGATTTGCTTGTTACTGAAAATGTTTTGCCCCTTAGACGTCTTAGAGAATTGAGAACTCTAATTTTGATCAATTCGAGGAATAGAAATGGTATGCATAGAAATCCAGTATTTTGCAATAACATAAAAAACTGCGGTCAAGTTTTGGATAAAAGCAAACATCTTAATATAGATAAAAATAAACTAATGAAATTCAAGTTCTTTTTTTGGCCCAATTATCGATTAGAAGATTTAGCTTGTATGAATCGCTATTGGTTTAATAGCAATAATGGGGGTCGCTTTAGTATGATAAGGATACATATGTATCCACGATTGAAAATGTGTTAATAGTACATTTTTCTTATCTATATACTGTTACTGGACCATATCCGGTATATGAAAGTAAACAGATGCACATTGTCTTACATTCCATTCTGATACATGATACTACGTATCAATTAGATCTATAAAAAAATCAATCGAATCCTTTTTGTTTTAATTTTAGATCTAAATTTTTTCTCTTTTGTGAGTGTAGAAATATACTATTCTTTTTGTATCCCTATGCGAATCCAATTTTGAAAATTGGATTGATTCATTTTTTTTTGGTAAAATAAAATCATGATAACGAAATCAAGATTATCGTGCATAAAAAATGAAAATGACTAGCGTTATTATTATTATATTATTATTGATCGGGAAAATTCATATCTTTAAAAAAGAAGAAAAAAGGGGGGGGGACATTTTATGATAAAAAATTCATTCATCTCAGTTATTTTGCAAGAAAAAAAAGAAGAAAAGAGGGGGTCCATTGAATCTCAAATATTCAGTTTCACCAATAAGATACGAAGACTTACTTCACATTTGGAATTCCACAGAAAAGACTATTCATCTCAGAGAGGCCTAAAGAAAATTCTGGGAAAACGTCAACGGTTGCTGTCTTATTTGTCAAATAAAAATAGAATACGTTATAAAGAATTAATTAGTCAGTTGGATATTCGGGAGTCAAAAAATCGTTAATTTGAAAAGTTATTTTAAATTATTTGATTTATTTTATTAGATCTTTCATTTTGATGAACTTCTTGTCGTTTTCAACAATTCATGGAAGAATGAATCGAGGAAAAACCTATGAATGCACGAGCTACAGGAAAAGACCTCATGATAGTCAATATGGGACCTCACCACCCATCAATGCATGGTGTTCTTCGACTCATCGTTACTCTAGACGGAGAAGATGTTATTGACTGTGAACCAATATTGGGTTATTTACACAGAGGGATGGAAAAAATTGCGGAACACCGAACAATTATACAATATCTCCCTTATGTAACACGTTGGGATTATTTAGCTACTATGTTCACAGAAGCAATAACTGTAAATGGGCCGGAACAGTTGGGAAATATTCAAGTACCTAAAAGAGCTAGCTATATCAGAGTAATTATGTTGGAGTTGAGCCGTATAGCTTCTCATCTGTTATGGCTTGGTCCTTTTATGGCAGATATTGGTGCACAAACTCCCTTCTTCTATATTTTCAGAGAAAGAGAATTAGTATATGATCTATTCGAAGCTGCCACTGGTATGAGAATGATGCATAATTATTTTCGTATCGGAGGAGTAGCGGCTGATCTACCTCATGGCTGGATAGATAAATCTTTGGATTTCTGCGATTATTTTTTAACAGGGGTTCGTGAATATCAAAAACTTATTACGCGAAATCCTATTTTTTTAGAACGAGTTGAGGGAGTAGGCATTATTGGTGCAGAGGAAGCAATAAATTGGGGTTTATCAGGACCAATGCTACGAGCTTCCGGAATCCAATGGGATCTTCGTAAAGTTGATCATTATGAGTGTTATGACGAATTTGATTGGCAAGTCAAATGGCAAAAAGAAGGAGATTCATTAGCTCGTTATTTAGTCCGAATCAGTGAAATGACGGAATCCATAAAAATTATTCAACAGGCTCTGGAAGGAATTCCAGGAGGGCCCTATGAGAATTTAGAAGTCCGATGCTTTGATAGAGAAAGGGACCCCGAATGGAATGATTTTGAATATCGATTCATTAGTAAAAAACCTTCTCCGACTTTTGAATTGCCGAAACAAGAACTTTATGTGAGAGTCGAAGCCCCTAAAGGAGAATTGGGAATTTTTCTGATAGGAGATCAGAGTGGTTTTCCTTGGAGATGGAAAATTCGCCCGCCGGGTTTTATCAATTTGCAAATTCTTCCTCAGTTAGTTAAAAGAATGAAATTGGCTGATATTATGACGATACTAGGTAGCATAGATATCATTATGGGAGAAGTTGATCGTTGAAATGATAATTGATACAACCGAAGTACAAGATATCAATTCTTTTTCCAGATTGGAATCCTTAAAAGAGGTTTATGGGATCATATGGATGCTTATCCCTATTTTTTTTCCTGTATTGGGAATCACAATAAGTGTACTAGTAATTGTATGGTTAGAAAGAGAAATATCTGCAGGGATACAACAACGTATTGGGCCTGAATACGCCGGTCCTTTGGGAATTCTTCAAGCTCTAGCAGATGGGACAAAACTACTTTTCAAAGAGAATCTTCTTCCATCTAGAGGGGATACTCGTTTATTCCGTATCGGACCATCCATAGCAGTCGTATCAATTCTACTAAGTTATTCAGTAATTCCTTTTAGTTATCACCTTGTTTTAGCGGATCTCAATATCGGTGTTTTTTTATGGATTGCCATTTCAAGCATTGCTCCTATTGGACTTCTTATGTCAGGATATGGATCAAATAATAAATATTCCTTTTTAGGTGGTCTACGAGCTGCTGCTCAATCGATTAGTTATGAAATACCATTAACTCTATGTGTGTTATCAATATCTCTACGTGCGATTCGCTGAAACATAAACTTTTCTTTTCACTATTTCTTTCTTTCGCTCTAGTAAGGAACTAGTAAAGAAGTTGAATGAATTAAATAGATGTCTTTATTTTTTTTATTTATCCTTCGGGTTCATGAACTAAATCGGATAGTTATATATGAGTGAAAGAAAACAGCTTATAAATTCGCAGTAAAAAGATTGAGTCTCATTTCCTATGTGCAAGAGTTAAGCGGGAAGAAACATAAACAGAAGAGGCCCTTTACCCCAAGATTAGTTGATTAGTCATCCCGGCTTGAAGCGGGTTTAAAAGATCAACCGTATGGAGGTTTCACTATCATTTGTATGTATTACCATACATGTATTACCACACGGGAGATTTAGCAAAAATGAGTGGATGGTTAGAAACACAAAAATACACAAAGGATTCGTAACGTAATAGAGATTATGGAAATTATCCAATAAATTGTCCAAAAAGGATATTTTTCCATAACATAAAAAGAATACTAATTGGGGCTTTAAATTGGTAGAAATGATCAGGCAGTACTTCCCACGATTCCGATCCAGAGTATGCTCCTATCCACCGATGAAAGAAATAACTACCAAGAACGAAAAAATCCTTTATTTTTTTAAGACGCCCTTTTTTTTTTTTTCAGAAGGACGAATAGGAACGAAAAAAAATAGAAAGAATTACAATTACAATAGGAAAAAAAGAGATCTTTTTTCTTCTTGATTTCCTATATTGATTTCATATATCCATATTCTATTCATAGATTTCCTAGAAAAAATTGTTCATGATTCCTAAATGAATGTAATGTCTAATCTAATTCTTTTTCGTAATTGAAAAATGATAAGTTGAAATATCTATTTATTTTCTACAAGGAGTATTTTATTGAAAGATTAAGTTATTACTTAACAAAAAAAATGTGAAAATTATTAAAGGATGAGATCAATTCAGAAGTACTTTTATTTATTATTATAGCAGACAGAATTCCATTGGTCTAATTCGGATTCGGGACCTTCCGATAGATTTTGACTCTATCTATCATACAAACATATATCTATCCTAGAAACATATAAAGAAAAATAATACTGACCCGGTCCTTAGATTTATTTGTGGCCCTCGAGGAGCCGTATGAGGTGAAAAGCTCATGTACGGTTTTGTAATAGCGATGGGAACAGTCATGTTATCACCGACTATGATTATCTAACAGTTCAAGTACAGTTGATATAGTTGAGGCGCAGTCAAAATATGGTTTTTGGGGGTGGAATTTGTGGCGTCAACCTATAGGATTTCTCATTTTTATAATTTCTTCCCTAGCGGAATGTGAAAGATTACCTTTTGATTTACCAGAAGCAGAGGAAGAATTAGTAGCAGGTTATCAAACCGAATATTCAGGTATCAAATTTGGTTTATTTTACGTTGCTTCCTATCTAAATCTATTAGTTTCTTCATTATTTGTAACAGTTCTTTACTTGGGCGGTTGGAATATCTCTATTCCGCACATATTGGTTACTGAGCTATTTAAAATAAATAACGCGAGTGGAATCTTTGGAACGACAATTGGTATCTTTATTACATTAACTAAAACTTATTTGTTCTTGTTCATTTCGATCGCAACAAGATGGACTTTACCTAGGATAAGAATGGACCAACTATTAAATCTTGGATGGAAATTTCTTTTACCTATATCTCTTGGTAATCTATTATTAACAACTTCTTCCCAACTCCTTTCACTGTAAAAAAAAAAGTAATACAATATTCTATATTCACGACTTGTCTCAAACAAGAGAAGGAAACAAAAAAAAATTATTCATAGATATTCACGATATGTTCCCTATGGTAACTGGGTTCATGAATTATGGTCAACAAACAGTACGGGCTGCAAGGTACATTGGTCAAAGTTTCATGATTACCTTATCTCATGCAAATCGTCTACCTGTAACTATTCAATATCCTTATGAAAAATTAATTACATCCGAGCGTTTTCGTGGTCGAATCCATTTTGAATTTGATAAATGCATTGCTTGTGAAGTATGCGTTCGTGTATGTCCTATCGATTTGCCCGTTGTTGATTGGAAATTGGAAACGAATATTCGAAAGAAACGATTGCTTAATTACAGTATTGATTTCGGAATCTGTATATTTTGTGGTAACTGCGTTGAGTATTGTCCAACAAATTGTTTATCAATGACTGAAGAATATGAACTTTCTACTTACAACCGTCACGAATTAAATTATAATCAAATTGCTTTGGGGCGTTTACCAATATCAGTAATTGATGATTATACAATTAAAACAATTTTGAATTCGCCAAAAATAGATAAAAACCTCGTGATTAAAGAGGGATTTCAAATTACTAATTACTAGGGTTCGGTTTTGATCGAAAGGAATGAGGCCTTTTCTTTTTGCTTGGGCAATAACTCAAAATCCCAGCTATTGATTGGTTGGTGAGAATCAAGACTTAATTTGGATTGAAAATCTATCAATATATCCGTAATTATTTCAAAATAGATAGTTTCAAACTACTTTTTTATTTTAGATAAAAAAAAAAGAAAGAGATTAGTCCAAGAATTGTATCTACATCAATTCCATTAGATTAGAATTTAATTCAATTAAGATTAGGATTTAAGTCAATTAGTAACGTATCATTAAAAACAAATTTTCCCGGTCGGGTCAATAAGTTCATGAAAAACATTTCGATGTATTTATCTTTTTTTTTCATATAATGGATTTGCCTGGAACAATACATGATTTTCTTTTAGTCTTTCTGGGATCAGGTCTTATATTAGGGGGTCTAGGAGTGGTATTACGTACCAACCCAATCTATTCTGCCTTTTCATTGGGATTGGTTCTTGTTTGTATATCCTTATTCTATATTCCATCAAACTCCCATTTTGTAGCTGCTGCACAGCTCCTTATTTACGTGGGGGCTATAAATATTTTAATCATATTTGCTGTGATGTTTATGAATGGTTCAGAATATTACAAGGATTTTAATCTTTGGACCGTTGGGATTGGGGATGGGGTTACTTCGCTGGTTTGTACAAGTATTTTTGTTTCACTAATTACTATTATTCTCGATACGTCATGGTATGGGATTATTTGGACTACAAGATCAAACCAGATTATAGAGCAAGATTTGATAAATAATAGTCAACAAATTGGAATTCATTTATCAACAGATTTTTTTCTTCCATTTGAACTTATTTCAATAATTCTTTTAGTTTCTTTGATAGGTGCAATTGCTATGGCCCGTCAGTAATAAATCTTTATAACCAGCACTAGTAATTCAAATGAAACTTTTTTCTGTGTTATCATATCCCTTTCCCTTCAAATATATTTGAAGACTAGTCATGTATAAAAAAAAATTCTTTTATTCGATCTATTACCAATCCTTTGTTCTGTACTTGTTATATTTTAGTCAATGGAATTCGTTGAATTATTGTTCATATTGAAATGAATCGAAATTGGTAAGGAGTTGGTCAATGATGCTCGAACATGCCCTTGTTTTGAGTGCCTATTTATTTTCTATCGGTATCTATGGATTGATCACGAGTCGAAATATGGTTAGGGCTCTTATGTGTCTTGAACTTATATTGAATGCGGTTAATATAAATTTTGTAACCTTTTCTGATTTTTTTGATAGTCGCCAATTAAAAGGAAATATTTTCTCCATTTTTGTTATAGCTATTGCGGCCGCTGAAGCAGCTATTGGACCGGCTATTGTTTCGTCAATTTATCGTAACAGAAAATCAACTCGTATCAATCAATCGACTTTGTTGAATAAATAGTATTAATCATAGAAATTAGAATATGCATCAATTCGAATTAGCATCTATGATACGTAAGCTAGATCCTATTTGTGAAAACGTAAGAAATCAAAGTATCTTGGTCCTCTTTTATGAATCGTTCCAGAAGTGGATTGATTAGAAAAATTCTGGTAAATCATTGATTCATCTGGTGTCTAAATATATTATTCATTTACAAGTTTACTAGATCGAAATTTATGACGTTCAAAAATTGCTAGATCCAATGTCACATTCAGTAAAGATTTATGATACATGTATAGGTTGTACTCAATGTGTCCGAGCATGCCCCACGGATGTATTAGAAATGATACCTTGGGACGGATGTAAAGCTAAGCAAATTGCTTCTGCTCCAAGAACGGAGGACTGCGTTGGTTGTAAGAGATGTGAATCCGCCTGTCCAACGGATTTTTTGAGTGTTCGAGTTTATTTATGGCATGAAACAACTCGAAGCATGGGTCTAGCTTATTGATACGTTACAGAAACCCCACTTGAAGACTGCTTTTTTTTTTTACCGACAAAAACCCGTACTCGAAAATGGAATATATTCCATTTTCGAGTACGGGTTTTTCTGGTCCAAGTGTATTTTGTCTTTACCACGAATTATTTTCCTTGGTTAACAATAATTGTCATTTTTCCGATATCCGCGGGTTCTTTAATTTTCTTTCTCCCTAATAGAGGAAATAAAGTTACTAAATGGTATACTTTATGTATATGTGTCTTAGAACTCCTTCTAACAGCCTATGCATTCTGTTATCATTTCCAATTGGACGATCCATTAATCCAACTCGCGGAGGATTATAAATGGATCAACTTTTTTGATTTTTACTGGAGATTGGGAATAGATGGACTTTCTATAGGACCCATTTTACTGACAGGATTTATCACCACTTTAGCTACTTTAGCGGCTTGGCCAGTTACTCGGGATTCCCGATTATTTCATTTTCTGATGTTAGCAATGTACAGTGGTCAAATAGGATCATTTTCTTCTAGAGACCTTTTGCTTTTTTTCATCATGTGGGAGTTAGAATTAATTCCCGTTTATCTACTTCTAGCCATGTGGGGGGGAAAGAAACGGCTGTATTCGGCTACAAAATTTATTTTGTACACTGCAGGAAGTTCGGTTTTTCTATTAATAGGGGTTCTGGGTATCGGTTTATATGGTTCCAATGAACCAACATTAAATTTTGAAACATTAGCCAATCAATCGTATCCCGTGGCACTAGAAATAATATTCTATATTGGATTTTTTATTGCTTTTGCTGTCAAATCACCGATTATACCCTTACATACCTGGTTACCAGACACCCATGGAGAAGCACATTACAGTACTTGTATGCTTCTAGCTGGAATCTTATTAAAAATGGGAGCGTATGGATTGGTTAGAATCAATATGGAATTATTGCCCCACGCTCATTCTATATTTTCTCCCTGGTTGATGATAATAGGCACAATTCAAATAATCTATGCAGCTTCAACGTCTCCTGGTCAACGTAATTTAAAAAAGAGAATAGCCTATTCTTCGGTATCTCATATGGGTTTCATAATTATAGGCATTGGCTCTATAACCGATACAGGCCTCAATGGATCCATTTTACAAATAATTTCTCATGGATTTATTGGCGCTCTGCTTTTTTTCTTGGCAGGAACAAGTTATGATAGAATACGTCTTGTTTATCTTGACGAAATGGGTGGAATGGCTATCCCAATTCCCAAAATATTCACGATGTTCAGTATCTTATCGATGGCTTCCCTTGCATTACCGGGCATGAGTGGTTTTTTTGCAGAATTGATAGTATTTTTTGGAATAATTACCAGTCAAAAATATCTTTTAATGCCAAAAATACTAATGATTTGTGTAATGGCACTTGGAATGATATTAACTCCTATTTATTCATTATCTATGCTACGCCAGATGTTTTATGGATACAAGCTATTTAATGCTCAAAACTATTCTTTTTTTGATTCTGGACCACGAGAGTTATTTGTTTCGATATCTATCTTTCTACCCGTAATAGGTATTGGTATTTATCCGGATTTCGTTCTTTCACTATCAGTTGACAAGATTGAAGCTATTCTATCTAATTATTTTTCGAGATAGTTTTCATCAATAAAACAAAAAAGCAAAAAAAAAGTACTAATTCTATGATTTAACTAAAATTTAAGTTAAAAAAAAAAATGAATTGGAATTGTAAACAGATGCGTTTGGCATTTGTGAGAACCCGTTGAATCAAGTAGTGTAGTGATTCAACGGATTCTCCACGGCTTACACGAAATTTATATATATATATATACGCTGCCCTATTTTCGTATTCGTCAGCCCCTTTCTTCAATTCAATTCTATGTTAATTTAATCTAAATAAACCATAACTATGTAGACCTATTCCTAATAGATTAACCCCAAAATAGCATATCCAAATGAGAAGAAAACCTATAGAAGCCACAATTGCGGAATTTACGCCGGCCAAATTTATATTTGTTCGAGTATGTAAATAAACCGCGAATATAGTCCAAGTAATAAATGCCCAAGTTTCCTTTGGGTCCCAATTCCAATATGATCCCCATGCCTCATTTGCCCATACCGATCCCGAAAGAATACCTATGGTTAAAAAGATAAATCCTAGGCTAATAATACGATAACTCAAATAATCTAATTGTTGAATCAATTGAGACCTGTAATAATTTCTAGAAAACATAAAAGAAGTATTTAGTAAAAGATTGCGTCTTTCATTCATATATTGGATCTTGCCAATGGAAAATGATTCATTTAAGAAATTTTTGCTTTTACCAAAAACCCTTAGGACTTTTCGAAATGTAATGACTAGAATAGCTACTGAAAATAATGATCCACATAAAAGAGCTGCATAACCCAATACCATCATACTTACGTGCATTATTAACCACTGGGATTGGAGGGCAGGCACTAATATTGCGGATTGATGTATTTCGGTTAAAAGACCCGAAGTAGCAAAGCCTTGGGTAAAAATAGCACTTGGCCCGGTTATTGCGCTTAAATGATTTTTATGTTTTTTAAAATACGGAACCATATGAATAACAGAGAAACTCCATGAAAGAAAGATTAATGATTCATATAAATCACTTAATGGGAAATGCCCTGAATAAATCCACCGAGTGACTAATAATCCTGTTATAGAGAAAAAGTTAGCTATCATGCCCTTTTCGGACGAATCATATAGTTCTACGATTTCATCGACTAATAAGGTTATCAAATGAATTGTAATTACAATTGAAACGACAGAAAAGGATATATGGGTTAATATATGCTCTAAAGTTGAAAATATCATAATTTTTATTTTGTTTTTTATTTTAAAGTGCGAAGGTTCCTCAATTCTATAGAATTGAAATCACGAATTGAATTAATTATAGGACTTTTTGTATCTCTTTTTGAAGATGCTATGCCGCCACTCGGACTCGAACCGAGATGCTCTAGCACTGCTTCCTAAGAGCAGCGTGTCTACCGATTTCACCATGGCGGCTTGTTCGAAATCATAATAACCTATTTTTATTCAATCGTCGAGATTGAAAGAGTGAATTCAATGCAATATTTTTTAGGAAAGATTAAAATGATGAATAAAAAAATATAAATTAAATAGGGGATTTGTTTTAGTTAATTTTACTTTAACAACGGGGGTTTTCTTTATGTTGAAACTGTTCTAACTAAATGGTTTTGACTTCAATCTAGGGGTTTATGTAAATATTTACATAGCGTTGTATAGATAACTTGTGTTAGTGTTAGGATACTTGTGTTAGTGTTAGGATTTAGTAAACCAATTAGGTATTGGGCCGGGCCTATCATATAACAAAAAAAATTTCGATTTCTATCGTAATCGTATCGTACTTCAAATTTTTTTTTTTCTAAATTAGAATTAGAAAGATATGTGGGCGGTCTTCCCGTCGCAATATACAAAACTCATACATTGTATATAGAAAAAGAGGTTTTACCAATTGGGTTGAAAGTAAGGGATATATATATAGTGATTCAGAAAAATAATGATTCAGAAAGTTACAAAACAAATTTTAAGCTTAATCAACTAGTTTCTACGGCCCATTTATTTTGACTACAAATTCTCTAGTATGATAATATATAAAATAAAAAACTTTTATTATTTCTTATTGTGACAAGTGAGCCGATGGGGAAAATAAGGATCCCCATCCCGGAAATGATAAATAAAACATATTAAAAAACAAGTGAAACCTTGTATTTTGTCTTTATTTTTCAAAGAATAAATTTTTAGAATTCAGTATACAAAAGAATTATTATTCTACATACCATAAGAGCGAAACAAGTTCAATTTAATATCGATCAGTTCAAAACATTAGAGAATATAAATCCTTCCTTTATATTTTTTTTTTTTTTTCTATATTATTACTTTTTACTTTACTTTATATTATATATTCTAAATTTCCCTTATTCTATTCTATTATAACTATATAAATAAATAACTATATAAATAAATAGTTATATTATAACTAATATAAATTAGCCCATTTTTAGAGTTATGCCAATTCCGATTTTTCCAATTTATTATTTATTTTATTTGTCTTTGTCGCACAAAAAAGCTTTTTGAATTCCCAGTAGAAAGAGATTTGGCTAACGAAAAAGCTTTCAACGCTGCCCAATACCCCCTCCTTTTCCAAATATTTTTACGAATACGCTTTTTGGATATAGAAGTACGTTTTTTTGGAACTGCCATTCAAAAATGAAAAGGTTGTTCATTGATATAGTTGGATGTGAAAGACATCTATTGTTCAAAACGAATCGTTCTTTACTAGTTATTATTTATTCTATAAATAATACTACCTTTATAAATATATATTGTAAAATATATGTGAATGTAAAAATTGCATAAAATATTAATAGAATAAAAAAAAAAATTCTAGTTAAGTTTTTCATAGTTTGACTTTTTTATTAACCCCTTTCAAAAGAGATAAGAGCCGGTGAATCAGAAACAATTAATTAAAAAAAACTTTTTTTTTATGGAACATACATATCAATATTCATGGATCATACCTTTCGTTCCACTTCCAGTTCCTATGTTAATAGGGGTGGGACTTCTACTTTTTCCAACGGCAACAAAAAATCTTCGCCGTATGTGGGCTTTTCCTAGTATTTTATTATTAAGTATAGTTATGGTTTTTTCGCTTGATCTATCTATTCAGCAAATGAATATAAGTTATATCTATCAATATGTATGGTCTTGGACCATCAATAATGATTTTTCTTTAGAGTTCGGCCACTTGATCGACCCACTTACTTCTATTATGTCAATATTAATCACTACTGTTGGAATTATGGTTCTTATTTATAGTGACAATTATATGTCTCATGATCAAGGATATGTGAGATTTTTTGCTTATATGAGTTTTTTCAATACTTCAATGCTGGGATTAGTCACGAGTTCGAATTTGATACAAATTTATATTTTTTGGGAATTAGTTGGAATGTGTTCTTATCTATTAATAGGGTTTTGGTTCACAAGACCTATTGCGGCGAATGTTTGTCAAAAAGCCTTTGTAACTAATCGTGTAGGGGATTTTGGTTTATTATTAGGAATTTTAGGTCTTTATTGGATAACGGGTAG